CACCCGATTGAAGGAAATACGAGAATTTTGGATTTCTATTTATTAATCCAATTACTTCAGTTATTTTAGTCACTTGATCTTTTTCATATCCATCTTCTATCTATAAAAAAAATTGCTTTTTGTCATTATCCATTATCATTATAGAAAGTTATAGAAATAGTAGAAAAAGGTTATCAATACTATATAGAGGTTACCCTTAGCTTCTTTTTTTTTGTATTTCATTAATAGAATTTCATTTTAATTAAGGCGAAGTTACTTAAAAACCTCCGCCTTCTTTAAAATATCATGAACAGTTGCTGTCGGTTGAGCGCCTTTTTCAAGCAAATATAAAATAGCAGGAATATTTAAATACGTTTGATTCTTTATCGGATCATAAAAGCCCACTTTCTGAAGATCTCTTCCTTCTCTTCGGGATCGAACATCAATTGCAACGATTCGATAAACGGCTCATTGGGATAGATGTAGCGGAGCAATACCCCCCCCTAGAAACGTATAGGAAGTTTTCTCCTCATACGGCTCGAGCAAAAAATGATTCGAAGTTAGGTCTATGTTCTAGAATTATAATGTAAAATCGGTCTATAAAATAATTTCATTAATTAGACTATGATTTAAGTCCCTTTTTTCCAAAAAAGAAAAAAAATCATTCATACTCATAACTCAAGTCGGACAACTCTGAAATCGTTCAAAGGAAAATCCTTAGGCATTTCATTTATTGAGTGGTCTCTAACCCTTTTTGTTTGTCCCCTTTAGAATCTATTTTTTTTTGAATTCTAATCCAGCTGTTGAGACAATCGAAACGGCCTTTCCTTGTTCCAGGATCCTTTATCCTTTCTTTGAATCATTAGGTTTAGACATTACTTCGGTGATCCTTAATCCTTTCAAAAAACGGAAGCAACATGCCTTTTTTTGTTTTGTGATTTCTTTCTATCAAAGAATCATACGAACGGATAATTCCTGCGAGAGACACTTTTGATCGAAAGATTTTTCTCAATTCCAAGAAATTGATCTTTTGAATTTGAAACTTGCTTGAATTGGATCCGTTCGATTTCTATATCGGAGATATACTTACGAAGTTGTTTCAACTTATTGATTGGCACTAACCCTAGATCCTTGCCCCCGAGAAATGAATCAATACTTTCTACCCGAGCTCCATCATGTACTAGTTATTTTCTTTACATTACAACCCAATAAATATGGGGTTCTAATAAATAGAACAAATGATGTCGAGCCAAGAGCACCTTCAGTCCTATATAAAATAAAAAAGGGTGAATGTAAGAATCCACAGCTAATTATGTCCTTCAAGTCGCACGTTGCTTTCTACCACATCGTTTCAAACGAAGTTTTACCATAACATTCCTCTAATTTGGAATCGGTATTGAATTGATTCAATTATGGAATCATGAATAGTCATTGGTTCAACTGGTACATAATAATCTATACTTTTTCTATAGGGAATAGACTGAACAATTGAAAAAAAAGATCCGGAATCCTAGACACGAGAGCCTAGATACAAAATAAAACAGGTCCAGATTAAGTCCTTGCTCCTTGTTTTTAACCCTAACTCAGTAATCCCATTGATTGAATTCCATTAGTACCAAAATACCAAGAACCCCTCTCCTCTTGTTTAGAATTCATAGATTTACAGAGAATTAATAATTTGGACACCTCTTTTCCGTTTTTAAAGAGGGAATGAATAAAGGATAGGTAATATAGGATCTTTTCTTTCTTTCGTATTGCGATTCAGAATGCCGCCTTGAAAATCCAAATAGATATGAGACGTAAGGTTTCTCTAACTAAGTAACTAACTTCAATATGAAGCGAATGGGCAGATGAAAAAAGACTCGTACGACTTTTTTTGAATTCAAACTCTGGTTAATTTCGATTCATCTTACCTGGATCATAAATAGATTCAGTTACTTACATCCGCATGTCATTTAAACTCGACTCAATTTGTGAAAAAGATATGATTCATAGAAGAATCATTAAAAACCAGAAACAAGAATCACATTCTATCCCATATTACACTCTTAACTAGAAAGTTGTTCAAAAAAGAAATCTTTCTTCTGATCGAACGGTTCTGGGACGGAAGGATTCGAACCTCCGAATAGCGGGACCAAAACCCGTTGCCTTACCACTTGGCCACGCCCCATTTAGATTTCTATTCGACAGTAATAAAGATTACTATTGCTATTGGTTGTTCGTCAATTCCAGTCAAAATATCTATGGAAATAGATTGTTGCTCGGATTTTGATCCGTGTAGATAGAGAATGAAACTGAATTCATTGATCATTCCATATAATTCAATTAAGATATTGTCTGAAAGTATGATTTCTGCTATTCTCTTTTCCTTTGAGAATTGAAAGGGGTTTTTGATTGGGTGGGTTCGAAGAAAAAGAAGGATTTTTGGGTCTACCTTACTTTACTTTCTTCACTTTTCCCTTATATTTGATTTAATTTATATCAATAACTCAATCAAAATGAAATTATTTATCAGAACAAAATGTTTGTTATGCTTAATATCTTTAGTTTGATCTGTATATGTCTTAATTCTGCTCTTTCTTCGAGTAGTTTTTTCTTCACCAAATTGCCCGAGGCTTACGCTTTTTTGAATCCAATCGTAGATGTTATGCCAGTCATACCTGTGCTCTTTTTTCTCTTAGCCTTTGTTTGGCAAGCTGCTGTAAGTTTTCGATGAGATCTTTAATCTAGAAAAATGACTGATTTATTCGCGAAAAAAAAATGAAAAATTCTAACAATTGATAAGTCTTAGAGTATAAATCCTCGATTCAAACATTGAAATTCTCGGATAGCTGAGATAAATCTGGATTACCACCTCGTTTTCCCCATTTTGATCCTTTTTTTACAGTGAAAGACCTTATTAATTAAGGTTAAGGTCCTCCACAATATCGAATCGAATTATGGGTATGAAAGCAAATTTTGATAATCAAAGAGTCTTATTCTAAATGCATTTTTGAGAATTCTTTTCTATTTCTAGAAACACCACTTCATTTCTTGGTGTCAAAATAGGATATATGGTATAAAAATGGAGAATCTATTCTCTTTTTTCCAAAAAATGATCTTGGAGATTGTGTAATGCTTACTCTCAAACTCTTCGTTTACACAGTAGTGATATTCTTTGTTTCTCTCTTCATCTTCGGATTCCTGTCTAATGATCCGGGACGTAATCCTGGACGTGAAGAATAAAAAAGGATTTTTCATTTTCCTTGTTTCAAATGATTTGATCTATTCTACACGTTTAACTAAAAAAAAAAAATAGGGTTCGAGAAATTCGAAAGATAAATCAAATATAATATTAAGTTATCAACAGAAAGGGAAAGAGAGGGATTCGAACCCTCGGTACGAATAAATCGTACAACAGATTAGCAATCTGCCGCTTTAGTCCACTCAGCCATCTCTCCCAATTAACAATTGAAAAAGACAATTACTATGTTACATTAGACATAAAGTAAGGTAAGGGTTGAAAAAAGTCTTTATTTATTTATCAGTTATTATTTTTTTTCTTCCTTTTCTCTTTTCTTTACTGGAATAAGAAGAAAAGAGAAAAGGAAGAAAAAAAATGAGACTATGATGGATTCTTGCACAATCCATTTTTGTGTTATGACTTTAGTGGTTTTGTCAATCGGAATCTGTCAAAACTCCTCCAACAAAAGATAGAACTTTTTATTTAGTTATTTCAATGATCCCTACTCTCCTAATCTCAGTAAGTCTTCCCACGAAAAATCGAATTTTCATGATTCTTGTCTGATTCTATCTTGATTACACTCAATTCCCTTGTTCGACAAAAAGTACATTTATATACAATAATCGCATTGTAGCGGGTATAGTTTAATGGTAAAAGTGTGATTCGTTCTATTAACCCCTTGTAATAGTTAAGGGGTCTTTCGATTTGATTCCTATTTCGATGAAAAACTTTATTTCTTAAAAGGATTTAATCCTTTACCTCTCAATGACGGATTCGAGGAGAAATATAAATTCTCGTGATTTCTACCCAAGAGTTAATTAGAAATTGAAAAATTGGATTCTGAAATTTCGAAACATAATTATTTTCTTTTTTTTTTTGAATTGGATCAATACTTCTAAGTGAATGAATATGAGTAAAGGATCTATGGATGAAGATGGAAAAGTGAATTTCTAATCGTAATTAAATCTTCAATTCTTAATTTGTAGAGAGGGTTGAAGCAAAATAGCTATTAAACGATGATTTTGGTTTACTAGAAACATCAACATATGGTTTTAGTTCGGTGGGAACAAAATGCTTTTCCTCAGGATTCTATCAAATAGAAATAGAGAACGAAGTAACTAGAAAGATTGTTATAATCTCTCTCTTCTAGAGGGATCATCTAGAAAGCGAGTCGTTTTGAATGCATTCCGACAAAAAGCTGACATAGATGTTATGGGTTGAATTTTTTTTTCGAATTTCACTCAGATCTTAGATCTGGGAATTGATCCATCTTCCATAAAGGAGCCGAATGAAACAAAAGTTTCATGTTCGGTTTTGAATTAGAGACGTTAAAATGATGAATCGACGTCGACTATAACCCTTAGTCTTCCAAACTAACGATGCGGGTTCGATTCCCGCTACCCGCTCTATATTAATGTATCATTGAATTGAATATGCAATTCCCGAAATTCTCTCACATATAATCCGATTCTTTTTTCCGAACAAGAGATATAAAAGTCAAAATTCGAAAAAAAAATCGGAATGAAAAGCGTCCATTGTCTAATGGATAGGACAGAGGTCTTCTAAACCTTTAGTATAGGTTCAAATCCTATTGGACGCAATTTATTTCCATATATTTTTTTAGATTTATGTGCGAAGAAAGAGATTTTGAATGATTTGAATCAAAAACGCTTACATTTTGTTTTCTTTCTATTTTTTTTTTTTTGAATATTAAATTATTATTAATAGTGTTAACATTAAAGGTTATTAATTATTTAATTATTCATTTTATAATTAATAATAATATGAAGATTTAGTA